TGTGTGTAATAAATTTCTCTAGGGTTGGGTGGGGAAGAGGGGTTTTGGCTAGGTAAAGTTTGTGTGGGAAAATTTTACTGATACTAGAATTTAGGTCAAAATTCTGTGGTCTACTAGAATGTAAAGTGTCTTAAAGAATTAGGAATTTTTGGTTTTCTTTAATGTTTTTGGGGTTTGGCATTAGAGTTGGGGGGTTGGGGGGTTTGTCGGTTGATAGTTTTTTCAGTTTTGATAAATTTATATGTCTTACAAACATGGATATATAGTCTTTGGGGCTTTGTTTATGAGGATAAATGACTCTTCATTAAGAGGTTCGCCGGGACTTTGGGCTGGTCTTCATGCCTTGACGGCTATGTTGATTGAAGGCATCCGAAAATTAAAAAATACCAAATGTATGAGACTTACGGCTATGTTGGTCACGGTGGGTAGACCCGTACCATCGAGATGTCTTATTTAAGGGGAACGTATGGACGATGAACCATTTTATGGCCCTGAAGTAAGAACCAGATGTCTGATAAAGTTTCAGGATAGCGACCCCCAAGTTGTATGGGCCCGGAGCGAGAAGAGGGGGACTGGTGGGCGGGTTGTTGATTTCACGGAGGATGGTAGAGATATAGATAGACTGGGGTCGGGGATAGTCGTATGGAAGAGAAGGATTTATGACTATATGGTGTATGTCTAATAACACAGATATGTCTAAAAAGCATTATTTTAATGTATTTAAGAATAGTTATGTTATTATGAAGTACAAGTTAATTTAAATGTTATGTCTTAATACATTAACTAGAATTTACATAGCTTATATGCATGGGGAAAAGAAGTTAATGTACGATATACATTAATGTATTAATGTCCTATATCATTTTATGTACTGTCAAGAAGTAGTTTAATTAGAATATCAGCTTTGGGTGTTGATGGTGAGGGGATTTTCCTTCTTCTTGATGTGTAGTGTCCTGAGAAGATTAACTCTTCATTTTTGGTTTACAAGACCAGGGTAATTTTTATACTATCGGGACAATTAATCTCATTTTAGTATTTTGTCCTCGATAATTCCGGAAAGTGGTATTAGGACAAGGATGATTGAGAAATAGCTGATGGAGGCTAACTGGCCAATGATGGTGAATGGGTGTTCTACTGGTTGGCCTCCAATTCATGTTAGAATGAAGAGGTTGGCCACTAGGATTCAGTATAGAGTTTGAGTGATTGGGCGGAAGGTTAGACTGCGTTGTTTAGAGGTATGTAAGAGTGGTAGGAAAGCTAGGATGAGGATTGATAGGACTAGGGCTACGACTCCTCCTAGTTTGTTGGGAATGGAGCGTAGAATGGCGTAGGCGAAGAGGAAATACCATTCTGGCTTGATGTGTGGTGGAGTGTTTAGGGGGTTGGCGGGTGTATAGTTGTCTGGATCTCCTAGTAGGTCTGGGAAAAATAGTACTAGGATTATTAAAAACAGAAATAGCATAAATACTCCTAGGAGGTCTTTAATTGTATAATATGGGTGGAATGGAATTTTGTCTGCGTTGGAGTCTAATCCTGTGGGGTTGTTTGATCCTGTTTCATGAAGAAAAAGGAGATGTACAATTGCAAGAGCGGCGATAATAAATGGGAGAATGAAGTGGAAGGCGAAAAAACGGGTTAAAGTTGCTTTGTCTACTGAGAAGCCTCCTCAAATTCATTCGACTAAGGTAGTTCCGATGTAAGGGATAGCTGATAGTAGGTTTGTAATTACTGTGGCCCCTCAGAAAGATATTTGCCCTCATGGGAGCACATAACCTATGAATGCGGTTGCTATAACTGCAAATAGTAGGATAACTCCGATATTTCATGTCTCTAGGAAAGTGTAGGATCCGTAGTATATTCCTCGTCCTACGTGGAGGTATAGGCAGATGAAGAATAGGGAGGCTCCGTTGGCATGTAAATATCGGATCAGTCAGCCGTAATTGACATCTCGGCAGATATGGGTGACTGATGAAAATGCTGTTGTAGTGTCGGATGTGTAGTGTATTGCTAGGAATAGGCCTGTGATGATTTGAATTATGAGGCATACCCCTAGGAGAGAACCGAAGTTTCATCATGATGAGATGTTGGATGGGGCGGGAAGGTCAATGAAGGAGTGGTTAATGATTTTGAGTAAGGGGTGAGATTTTCGGATGTTTGTCATTAGATGTTTCTATAGTTGAATTACAACGATGATTTTTCATGTCATTGGTCGCAGTTAAATGCTGTGTAGAAATGATGACAAATTATATGTTTATTTTAAGTTTATTGTTTTTGGCTGGTTGTTTAGGGTTGGCGTTGAAGCCTTCACCTATTTACGGGGGGCTTGGGTTAATTGTTAGTGGATGTATTGGATGCTTGATGGTTTTAGGTTTTGGGGGTTCGTTTTTGGGTTTAATGGTGTTTTTAATTTATTTGGGTGGGATGTTGGTTGTATTTGGATATACAACTGCTATGGCTACTGAGGAGTATCCGGAGACTTGGGGTTCTAATTGATTTATTTTTGGTTTTTTTGTTTTGGGTCTTTTTATGGAGTTAATACTGTTTTATTTGCTTAGTTTGAGTGGCAAGGTTGAGTTAGTTGATTTTGATAGTCTGGGGGATTGATTGATGTATGAGGTTGATGATGTTGGGGTGATACTGGAAGGTGGAATTGGGGTTGCGGGTATGTATAGCTGCGCTACTTGAATAATGGTGGTAGCTGGGTGGTCATTGTTTGCGGGGATTTTTATTATTATTGAAATCACTCGGGACTAAGTGTATGTAAAATAAAGATTAGTGAGATTGTAATGAGAAAAGATAGGAAGTACAGTTTGACTAGACCTTTTTGATTGGCTATTATTTTGGATAGGTGAGTATGGGTGATTGAGGTTGATTTTGGGATTGTCTTTTCTAGTCAGATTAGGTCTAAAAGGTTTAGGGACATTTTATAGCTAGAATCTAGTGTTTTTTGGGGAACTGTTCGGTGCATGATTGATGGATAATAGCCTAGTGATGTCGAGAATAGTGAGGGTCGGGTAGCTTTGTTTGTTGATGATAAATTTAGGGTTAGGTTGTTGAGTTCTAGGGCGATGGCGAAGCCTAGGATTGTGATGAATAGGGCTGTTATTTTTAGATACCAGGGTATTGTAAGAACTTGAATGTTAGTTGGGGGGATATTTAGTGAAATGAGAAAACCTGCTGCAATGCTTCCTAGTGCTAGGCGTTTAATTGGATTAATAAGGTTTGGGTTGTTTTCGTTGATGGTGATTAGTGGGGAGTAGCGTGGTTTTGTCATGGTAACGAAGTAGATGATTCGTATGCTGTATATAGCAGTTATGGATGTGGCGATTAAGGTAATTATTAGGGCTCAGGCGTTGGCATTACACGTGTTAATGGCTTCGATGATGAGGTCTTTAGAGTAGAAGCCTGTGAGGAAAGGTATACCGGTTAAGGCCAGGCTTCCGATAATGAGGCAGGATGATGTAAATGGTATTACTTTTATTATACTGCCTATTTTTCGAATGTCTTGTTCGTCATTTAGGCTGTGAATAATTGATCCGGAGCATATAAATAGTATGGCTTTGAAGAATGCGTGGGTGCAGATGTGGAGGAAGGCTAGGTAGGGTTGATTGATTCCTAGTGTGACTATTATAAGGCCTAGTTGGCTGGATGTAGAGAAGGCTACGATTTTTTTGATGTCATTTTGAGTGAGTGCGCAGATTGCTGTGAATAATGTGGTAATGGCTCCAAGGCATAATATGGCTGTCATGATAGTGCTATTATTTGAGGTTAGTGGGTGGAATCGGATTATTAGGAAGATTCCTGCGACAACTATAGTGCTTGAGTGTAGTAGGGCGGATACAGGAGTTGGGCCTTCTATGGCTGATGGAAGTCATGGGTGGAGCCCAAATTGGGCAGATTTTCCTGTGGCTGCGATTAGGAGTCCTATGAGGGGTACTAGGTTGCTGTTGTTGGTTAGGAAAATTTGTTGAAGTTCTCAGGAGTTTATATTTAGGCAGAACCAGGTTATTGCTAGGATAAAGCCAATGTCTCCTACTCGGTTATATAGAATTGCTTGGAGGGCTGCTGTGTTGGCGTCTGCACGGCCGTATCATCATCCGATTAGTAGGAAGGATATAATTCCCACGCCTTCTCATCCGATGAAGAGTTGAAACAGATTATTAGCTGAGGTTAGGATTAGTATAGTAATTAGGAATATTATTAAGTATTTAATGAATCGGTTGATGTGAGGGTCAGAGTGTATATATCATGAGGAAAATTGTATGATTGATCATGTTACGAATAGGGCTACTGATAGGAATAGAATTGAGAAATAGTCAATTTTAAAGCTTATGCTAAGTTTAATAGAGTTAATGGTTAGTCAGTGTCAATTAGTGATTATATATTCTGTGTTATAGTGAAAAAATAATAGTAAAGGTAATAGGCTGAGGAAAAATGAGAATTTGATTGATGAAGTAGCATATGATGGGAAGTCAATAAGTTTGGGTAGGTTGGTCATAGAGATAATGATTGGTGCTGTAAGTAAAATTAAAATTATGAGGATTGCGGATGTTATTATATTTATTACTTTTATTTGGAGTTGCACCAAAGTTCTTGGTTCCTAAGACCAATGGATTGCTTCTATCCTATAAAAGTAAGAAAGCCATATGTTTAGGTATGGGCGCGTGAATTAGCAGTTCTTGCATACTTTCTTGGTAAATAAGGAGTATGATTTCCTGTTGTTAGATTCACAGTCTAATGTTTTTTGTAAACTATATCTACATAATGTCAGGCCTGTGATGAGTTTGGGGTTAATTGTGAGTAGTATAAGGGGAATGATGTGGAGGGTTATGAGTGTTAATTCTCGTGTGTGGGAGGGTTGGAGGTTGTTTATATGGCTGGTTAGTTTGCCTCGTTGGGTTGTGATGATTATGTACATTGAATATATTCCTGTGATGACAATATTTGTTGCTGTAAGAATAATAGAGGTATTGGATCAAGAGAATGTTGCTATAACGATAAATAGTTCTCCTATGAGGTTAATTAGGGGTGGCAGGGCTAAGTTGGCTAGGCTTGCTAGTAGTCATCAGGTTGCTATTAGTGGGAAGATTATTTGTAGTCCTCGAGCTATAATTATAGTTCGGCTGTGAATTCGTTCGTAGTTGGTGTTTGCCAGACAGAATAGGAGTGATGAGGTTAAACCATGTGCGATTATTAATATGGTAGCTCCTATGAAACTTCATGGTGTTTGAATTATGATAGCTGTAATAACTAGGGCTATATGGCTTACTGATGAGTAAGCAATTAATGACTTTAAATCTGTTTGGCGTAGGCAGATTGAGCTAGTTATGATTATCCCTCATAAAGAGAGTATGATGAATGGGTAGGCTAGGGATTTTGTTAGAGGGTCTAGGATAATAGAGACTCGTATTATTCCATAACCTCCTAGTTTTAGTAGAATTGCTGCTAGAATTATGGATCCTGCAATTGGAGCTTCTACGTGGGCTTTTGGTAATCATAGGTGTACTCCGTATAATGGTATCTTAACTATAAATGCTATTATGCATGCTAGTCATATAATGTTGTTAGATCATGTTGAGGACAAAGATTGTGCTGTAAGGGAAAGGATCAAGAAGTTGAGGGTTCCTATTGAGTTTTGGATTGAGAGTAGAGCGATTAAAAGTGGAATAGAGCCAATTAATGTATAAAATAGGAAGTAAATGCCTGCGTTAAGACGTTCTGTTTGGTTACCTCATCGGGTGATAATGATTAGTGTTGGGATTAAAGTAGCTTCAAATAGAATATAAAATAAGATAAGTTCTGTTGTGGAAAATGTTATGGTGAGTAGAATTTGAAGGCTGATGAGTATTGAGATATAAAGTTTTTGGTGTGTAAGGGTTTCTTTTTTTATATGATTTTGGCTGGCGAGAACTATTAGTGGGAGTAATCAGGTTGTTAAAATGATTAGGGGGGTAGATAGTGGGTCGGAAGAAAATGTAATTGAGAAGTTTAGGTAGTTTTCGTCATTTTGTCATAGCAGCGATAAACTTAGTAGGCTCACTAGAAAGCTATAGGAGGTAATGTTGGTTCAGATATTTTTGTTGGTTGAGAGTCACGTTAGTGGAAGGAGTATGAGTGAAGGGAAGATAATTTTTAGCATTGTAGGAGGTTGAGGTTTTGTACGTAATCTGTTCCGTAAGTGTTTGAAATTTTTGCTAGTAGAGCTAGTCCTACTGCTGCTTCACAGGCTGCAAAGACTAGGATGGTGATTGGAATGGTTATGGAGGCTATGGAGTTGGAATTTAATGTAGATGTTGAGGTTATGATGAATAGGGATAATATTATCCCTTCTAGGCAGAGGAGGGTGGATATCAGGTGAGAACGGAATATAAGGGTACCTAGAAGAGATAATGTAAAGGCTAGGGTTAAATTTAGGAAGGCAGATGTCATTATTGGTAATTATGATTGTCATCATAATCTAATGAGTCGAAATCATTAATTTTATTTAAACTAATTACCAATTATTCTGTTCATTCTAGTCCTTTTTGTGTTCATTCGTAGCTTAGGCCGAGAGCTAAAATAGTGATTAGGATAAAGGCGGTTGTTGTTATTGTGGTAGTGCTAGTTGTTTGTACTGCTCATGGGAGGGGGAGTAGGAGGGCGATTTCTAGGTCGAACAGAAGGAATGTAATGGCTACTAGGAAAAATTTTATTGAAAAAGGGAGGCGTGCAGAACTTGTTGGGTCAAATCCACATTCGTATGGGTTTGCTTTTTCGGAGTAAAGGTTTATTTGAGGTAACCAGAATGCGATCATAATAAGAATAAAAGATAGAGTAATATTAATTATGATAATGATAAATAGGTTAATTACTCTCTTCTGAGTTTTTTCAGAATTAACTGATTGGAAGTCAGTTGTATTTTTTATACTAAGAGAGTATGATCCTCATCAATAGATAGAAACATATAGGAATAGTCAAACTACATCTACGAAGTGTCAGTATCATGCTGCTGCTTCAAATCCAAAATGATGTTTTGATGTGAAGTGAAATTTTAGTTGTCGTAATAAGCAGATAATAAGAAAAGTTGAGCCGATAATTACATGTAGGCCATGAAATCCTGTTGCTATGAAGAATGTTGAGCCGTAAATTCCGTCTGAAATGGAAAATGATGTTTCGAAATATTCTGAAGCTTGAAGGATAGTGAAGTATAGTCCTAGAAGAATAGTAATTAGTAAGGCTTGGTTTATGTGATTCCGGTTGCCTTCCATGAGGCTGTGATGGGCTCATGTAATTGAAACTCCTGATGCCAGGAGGACTGATGTGTTTAGAAGAGGTACTTCTAGGGGGTTTAGGGGAATAATTCCTGTTGGGGGTCAGCAACCGCCTAGGTCGTGGGTAGGAACTAGGCTGGAGTGATAGAATGCTCAGAAAAATCCAGAGAAGAAAAATACTTCAGAGATAATGAATAGGATTATTCCGTATCGCAGGCCTTTTTGTACAATAGGGGTGTGGTGACCTTGGAACGTCCCTTCACGGATAATATCTCGTCATCATTGATATATGGTTAGAACATTTGTTAGTAGGCCTAGTGAGAGGAGAATTGTGGAGTTGTAATGGAATCACATTACTAGGCCGGATGTAAGGAGAAGGGCTGATAGTGCTCCTGTTAGTGGTCATGGACTTGGATTTACTATGTGGTATGCGTGGGTTTGGTGGGTCATTATGTGTTATCATGTAGGTATAGGCTCACTAGGAGGGTAAATACATAGGCTTGAATTAAGGCTACGGCGAATTCGAGTATTGTGAGTAGAAGAAGAATGATAAATGTGATTGTGGCGGTGGGTGGGCTGATGTTTATGAGTACTAAAGTAGCTCCTCCAATTAGGTGCATCAATAAGTGGCCTGCTGTGATGTTTGCTGTTAGTCGTACTGCCAGTGCTATTGGTTGAATAAATAAGCTGATAGTTTCGATAATAATTAGTATGGGAATGAGTGAAATGGGTGTTCCTTGTGGTAGAAAATGGGCTAAAGAACTTTTTAGTTTGTGTCGGAATCCTAAAATTACGGCTCCTGCTCATAGAGGGATGGCTATGCTTAGGTTTATGGACAGTTGGGTGGTAGGGGTAAATGTATGGGGAAGTAGGCCTAAGAGGTTAGTTGAGCCAATAAATATAATTAGTGATACAATTATTAGTGCTCAGGTTCGTCCTTTTGGTGTATGAATTAATATTATTTGTTTGATAATAAGTTTAATTAGTCAGTGTTGAAATGAGTGTAGACGATTGCTAATTAGACGTTCTGATGATGGAAACAGAATTGATGGAAATATGATGATGGTTACGACAATTGGTAGTCCTATTACTGTTGGGGTAATGAAAGAGGCAAATAGATTTTCGTTCATTTTAATTCTCAAGGGTTATTTGTTTTTTCTGTGGTTATGATTTTGGGTGAGGGGGCTGGAGAGAAGGTTTGGGAAGAGATTTTAAGTTGAAATAGAATAAATAATGTAATTATTGAGGAGAGGATGGTAATAAATCATGTAGATGTGTCTAGTTGTGGCATATCATTGTGGAGATTTCTGGTCTCTAACTTTAACTTAAAAGGTTAACGCTTTAAGCTTCACAATGGATTTAAATTATAGAAGCTGATCAGTTTTCGAAATATTTTAGGGGCACTATTTCTAGTACGATAGGTATGAAGCTGTGGTTTGATCCACAGATTTCGGAGCATTGACCGTAGAATAAGCCGGGCCGGTTTGATGTCACTGTGGCTTGATTAAGGCGGCCTGGGATTGCATCGGTTTTTAGCCCTAGTGAAGGGACAGCTCAGGAGTGTAAGACGTCTTCAGATGAGATTAATATACGAATTGGGAGTTCTATTGGTAGTACTACTCGGTTGTCAACTTCTAGTAGGCGAAGTTCACCCGGTTTTAAGTCGTTGGTTGGGATCATGTAGGAGTCAAAGCATAGGTCTTCATAGTCGGTGTACTCGTAGCTTCAGTACCATTGGTGTCCCATGGTTTTTACGGTTAAAACTGGGTTATTAATCTCGTCTATTATGTATAGAATTCGTAAAGAGGGGAGAGCAATCAAAATAAGGATAACAGCTGGGAGGATAGTTCAAATTGTTTCTACCTCTTGGGCGTCTATTGTGCTTGTGTGTGTTAATTTTGTTGTTAGTATTAGAGAAATAATATAGAGTACTAGTGAGCTGATGAGAAAAACAATTATTAGGGTGTGGTCATGGAAGTTTATAAGCTCTTCCATAATAGGTGATGTGGCGTCTTGTAAGCCAAGTTGGAAAGGGTAAGCCATGTAAGATATATAGATTTAAATCTATAATTTAACCTTGACAAAGTTATGTAATTGTTTTACTAATATCTCATTGAGAAAGACATAGTGGTTATGAAATTGGCTTGAAACCAGTTGTAGGGGGTTCGAATCCTTCCTTTCTTACTTAACTTTAACGTAGGAAGGTTCTTCGAATGTGTGGTAAGGTGGGGGACACCCGTGAAGTCATTCTAGGTTTGTTGAAGAGTAAGAAACTGAAAGTACTTCTCGTTTTGATGCGAAGGCTTCTCAAATTATAAAGATTATTACAAGTACAGCTGTAAGTGAGATGAATGAGCCTATAGATGAGACTGTGTTTCATGTGGTGTAAGCATCTGGGTAATCAGAATATCGGCGAGGTATTCCTGATAATCCTAGGAAGTGTTGAGGGAAGAATGTTATGTTAACACCTACAAATATAATAGCGAAATGGGCTTTAGCTCATGTGTCATTTAGGGTGTATCCTGAGAATAGTGGGAATCAGTGGACGAAGCCGGCTATAATGGCGAATACTGCTCCTATAGATAGTACGTAGTGGAAATGGGCTACTACATAGTATGTGTCATGAAGAACAATGTCAAGTGATGAGTTAGACAGGACAATTCCAGTTAGGCCTCCTACTGTGAACAAGAAAATAAATCCTAAGGCTCATAGTATAGCGGGGGATCATTTAATATTACCTCCATGTAAGGTGGCAAGTCAGCTGAATACTTTAACACCTGTAGGAATTGCGATAATTATAGTGGCGGATGTAAAGTAGGCTCGTGTGTCTACGTCTAGGCCTACTGTAAACATATGATGTGCTCATACGATAAAGCCTAGGAAGCCAATAGATATTATGGCTCAAACTATCCCTATATATCCGAATGGTTCTTTTTTCCCAGAATAGTAAGTGACTACGTGCGAAATAATTCCGAACCCTGGAAGGATGAGGATGTAGACTTCTGGGTGGCCAAAGAATCAGAATAGGTGTTGATAGAGGATAGGGTCTCCTCCTCCAGCAGGGTCAAAGAAAGTAGTATTGAGGTTTCGATCTGTAAGAAGTATTGTAATCCCTGCTGCTAATACTGGTAGTGAGAGAAGTAGCAGAACGGCTGTAATTAATACTGATCATACAAAGAGGGGGGTTTGGTATTGGGTTATGGCAGGGGGTTTCATATTAATAATAGTTGTAATAAAGTTAATAGCCCCTAAGATAGAGGATACTCCGGCTAGATGAAGGGAGAAGATAGTCAAGTCTACAGATGCTCCAGCGTGGGCTAAGTTTCCGGCTAAAGGGGGGTAAACTGTTCATCCTGTTCCTGCTCCGGCTTCTACTATGGAGGATGCTAGGAGAAGTAGAAATGATGGAGGAAGTAATCAAAAGCTTATATTATTTATTCGTGGAAATGCTATGTCAGGAGCTCCAATTATTAGGGGTACAAGTCAGTTTCCAAAGCCTCCGATTATTATTGGTATAACTATGAAGAAAATTATTACGAATGCATGGGCTGTGACGATAACATTATAGATTTGGTCATCGCCTAGAAGTGCGCCTGGTTGTCCTAATTCAGCTCGAATTAAAATGCTTAAGGCTGTTCCTACTATTCCTGCTCAGGCACCAAACAATAAATAGAGGGTTCCGATATCTTTGTGGTTGGTTGAGAAGAGTCAACGGTTTACGAACATAGGTAAAATGGCTGAGTAAGCATTAGACTGTAAATCTAAAGACAGGGGTTAATTCCCCTTTTTACCAGAAGTCTTAAGGTGTTTGTCATGTCGAATTGCAAATTCGAAGGTGTAGAGATCTCCTCTACTAAGGCTTCTCCCGCCTCTTTTCTGATAGGCGGGAGAAGTAGATTGAAGCCAGTAAGTAGGGTATTTAGCTGTTAACTAAATTTTCGTAGGTTTGAATCCTTCCAATCTAGTTAAGGTCTTAGCTTAATTAAAGCAATTGGTTTGCATTCAATAGATGTAGGATATAGTCTTACAGTCCTTATTCAGAAGTTAAACTTGTTTGTTTTCTAAGGGCTTTGAAGGCTCTTGGACTTTACTATATCCTAAACTTCTATGTAATCAGTTGAGGTGAAAGTGGTAGGGTTAGGGTGCTTAATACTGTTAGTGTTGGTAGGATAAGGTTGTGTTTTAGGTTTGTGTGGTGGGAAATTATTTTGGAGTTATTGTTGGTTGGAAATATGGTGAGGGACATGGAATAAATTAGTCGTGTGTAAAAGAATAAGTTTAGTAGGGCTATTATGGCTATTAGCGTTGGTAGGATTGAGCAGTTATTTTTTAGGAGTTCTGAGATAATTGCTCATTTTGGTAAGAATCCTGTGAGGGGAGGAAGGCCTCCTATGGATAGGAGAATAATAGATGTTATGGCTAGAATTATGGGGGTTTTGTTTCATGCTAGTGAGAATGAGTTGATTGTTGTTGCTGAGTTTGTTATGAGGGAGATGAATATTGGGATGGTTAATAGGATATAAATTATTAGGTTTAGGAGTGTTAGGTTGGGGTTGTATGGGAGGATTGCTACTATTCATCCTATATGGGCAATTGATGAGTATGCTATAATTTTTCGTGTCTGTGTTTGGTTTAGTCCTCCTCAGGCGCCGATAAAGACTGATGCGATTGCAAGGATGGTTGTGATGGTTGGATTTAGGAGTTGATAAATTTGGTATAAGATTGATAGTGGAGCAATTTTTTGTCATGTTAGTAGGATTAGTCCAATATGCATGGGAATTCCTTGGGTAACTTCGGGCAGTCAGTAGTGGAATGGAGCTAGACCAAGTTTTATGGCTAGTGAAATGAGTATTATGTTGAGTAGTGTGTTGTTGGTTTGTTGTTGAAATATTCATATTCCTGATTGTTTGAAGTTTAGGACAATGGCTAGTAATATAATTATTGAGGCTGTAGCTTGGGTGAGAAAATATTTTGTTGCTGCTTCAGTTGATCGTGGGCTTTTTTTGTTAGTTAGTAGGGGGATAATGGCTAAGAGACTTACTTCTAATCCAACTCACATTAGGAGTAAGTTGGAGCTAGATATTGTGATTGCGGGCCCTATGAAAATGGTGAAGTAGATGATAATTAGGGTGATAGGATTAATTAGTACGGGAAGGGTTTAGACCAACATTTTCGGGGTATGGGCCCGATAGCTTAGTTAGCTGACCTTACTATATAGGATGGGGTGTATTGGTAGCACGGAGAATTTTGAATTCTTAGGTGTAGGTTCAATTCCTATTATCCTAGAAATAAGAGGGTTTAAACCTCTATTATTTACTCTATCAAAGTAACTCTTTTATCAGACATATTTCTATGTGTAGGGTGGGATTCCCGCTAGGAAAATTGGGAGTGAGATGTATCATATGCAGAGTGCTAGTGTTAGGGGGAGGAAATTTTTTCATAGGAGGTGTATTAGCTGGTCATATCGAAAGCGAGGGTAGGATGCTCGGATTCATAGGAAGGTTGTGGATAGTAGCAGTGTTTCTGTTATGAAGTTGATTGAGTATAATTCAGGGTAATTAATATAGTATAAGGGTCCTAGGAATACAATTGATGTTAAAGCGTTTATTAGGATAATGTTGGTATACTCAGCTATGAAAAATAGGGCAAATGGTCCTGCGGCGTATTCGACGTTGAAGCCTGAAACTAGTTCTGATTCTCCTTCTGTGAGGTCGAAGGGGGCTCGGTTTGTTTCTGCTAGGGTTGAAATGTATCATATTATGGCTATTGGTCAGGCAGGAATTAATAGTCAGATGTGTTCTTGTGTAGTAATAAGTATTTGTAGGGAGAATGAGCCGTTTATCAAGAGTACAGATAAAAGGATAATGGCTATTGTGACTTCATAAGAGATGGTTTGGGCAACGGCTCGTAGGGCTCCGAATAGGGAGTATTTTGAGTTTGATGCTCATCCTGATCATAAAATGGAGTAAACTGAAAGGCTTGATGTAGCTAGAATGAATAGAATGCCTAAGTTAAGGTTAATGAGGGGGTGGGGTATTGGTAGGGGAATTCATAGGCTTAGGGCTAGTGAGAGGGAGAGGGTAGGTGCAATGATGAATAGTGATATTGAAGTAGTTAAGGGGCGTATGGGTTCTTTTATAAATAGTTTTATGGCATCTGCAAATGGTTGTAAAATGCCGTATGGGCCGACGATGTTAGGGCCTTTGCGTAATTGTATATAGCCCAGAATTTTCCGTTCTACTAGGGTGAGGAAGGCTATGGCAATTAGAATTGGGACTAGAAGTGTTAGGATATTAATAAAGTACATTATTAGGGAGAGGATTTGAACCTCTGGGAAGAAGGTTTTAAGTCTTACGCAATTACCTGGCTCTGCCACCCTAATAACCTGATCTAGGTTTGTTTGTTGTACATACATATTTTGTTGAGATTCTTTCATAAATTGGTTGAGAGCACTTGTGATAAGGTGGCTCCATTTCTCTTGTCCTTTCGTACTGGGAGAAATTGTGAATAGATAGAAACCGACCTGGATTGCTCCGGTCTGAACTCAGATCACGTAGGACTTTAATCGTTGAACAAACGAACCATTAATAGCTTCTGCACCATTGGGATGTCCTGATCCAACATCGAGGTCGTAAACCCTAATTGTCGATATGGACTCTTAAATAGGATTGCGCTGTTATCCCTAGGGTAACTTGGTCCGTTGATCAATAATTGGGTCAATTGGATATTAGTATCACTTTGACTTGTTGGTCTAGGTTAAAATCGTTCGGAGGATTTTTTATTCTCCGAGGTCACCCCAACCGAAATTTTTAGTTTATGATTATGTTGTTTTGGTCCATTAGGTTATTATGCATAAGTTAAACTAGTAAATTAAAGCTCCACAGGGTCTTCTCGTCTTATTGTGATATTCCAGCCTCTTCACTGGAAGGTCAATTTCACTGATTGAAAGTAAGAGACAGTTGAACCCTCGTTTAGCCATTCATTCTAGTCCCTAATTAAGGAACAAGTGATTATGCTACCTTTGCACGGTCAGGATACCGCGGCCGTTTAACTTTAGTCACTGGGCAGGCAATGCCTCTAATACTTGTTATGCTAGAGGTGATGTTTTTGGTAAACAGGCGGGGCTCGTGTTTGCCGAGTTCCTTTTACTTTTTTTAATCTTTCCTTAGAGCACACCTGTGTTGGGTTAACGAGTTTATGTTAGGTAGTTTTATTATGGGGGTAGTACCTGGAATTCGATAATTGACAATGGTTATCCGGGTTGTCATACACTTGTGCTAGGAGAATTGGTTCTTGTTACTCATATTAACAGTATCTCATCTATGAGTTTATAGATTGGCCCAATCTATAGTATAGGAATTTATTGGGATTTGTGGAATTAATCTATGTATGGTATGTTGAGCTTGAACGCTTTCTTTATTGATGGCTGCTTTTAAGCCTACAATGGTTAAGTTAATTGTAAGTTATTTATTCACTATTTAAGGTTTTTTCCTTACCTAAAGAGCTGTCCCTCTTTTGGCTATCTTTTAAATTTACATTTTGATTTGTTGTTCTTATGGTAAAGTTAAAGTTGAACTGAGATTCTTTTTTGGGCAACCAGCTATCACCAAGCTCGGTAGGCTTTTCACCTCTACCTAAAAATCTTCCCACTATTTTGCTACATAGACGGGTTGATTCGTGAAATTGTTTTTAGGTAGCTCGTTTGGTTTCGGGGTGCTTAGCTTAAATTCTTTTTGTTAGGATTTTTCTAGTTAATTCATTATGCAAAAGGTACAAGGTTTAATCTTTGCTTGTTTTTACTTTAGACTAGTCTTTCATCATTCCCTTACGGTACTTTCTCTATAGCGCCTGATGGTAAATTTCTTTCTCCAATACTTTTTGAGTTAAATGTTTTAATTTATTTAGTGATTTAGTTATGTTAGTTGATCTTAGGGCTAGGGTTGGTTCAAAGTGTTCATTTTTATGAATTCTTCTGGGTGTAGGCCAGATGCTTTGAATTTAAGCTACACTGTGATTATTCCAAGCACACTTTCCAGTATGCTTACCTTGTTACGACTTATCTCCTCTCATAAATTTGTTGATGTAATTATGTATAGGTGTGTATTAATTTAATTTGAGGAGGGTGACGGGCGGTGTGTGCGTACTTCATTGCGCTATTCAATTAAGCTCTCTATTCTTAATTTACTACTAAATCCTCCTTTGTCCTTTAGTTTCATAAAGGGATTCGTAATGTTCTTTAGAAAGAAAATGTAGCCCATTTCTTTCCACTTCATTGGCTACACCTTGACCTAACGTTTTTATGTTTGTTCTTGTGCTTACTTTGTTGCCTTTTTAGGGTTTGCTGAAGATGGCGGTATATAGGCTGAATTAGCAAGAAGTGGTAAGGTAGAACGGGGTTTATCGATTATAGAACAGGCTCCTCTAGATGGATATAAAGTACCGCCAAGTCCTTTGAGTTTTAAGCTGTGGCTAGTAGTTCTCTGGCAAATATTTTTGTAAATGTAATTATTAAGGTTTAGGGCTAGGCATAGTGGGGTATCTAATCCCAGTTTGGACCCTAGCTATCGTGCGTTATATGGACAGTTAGAATTACTTTCGTTATTGACTTTAGGTCCTAACAATGAATTTTCACATATAAGTTGGATTTTAATTCTATTATATGGTCTATAGTTGGCACGTTTTACGCCGGAAATAATTAGTTTGGGTTAATCGTATGACCGCGGTGGCTGGCACGAAATTTACCAACCCTGAGAGGTATAGCTTAGTCAAACTTTCGTTTATTGCTTAATATCTATCACTGCTGAGTCCCGTGGGGGTGTGGCTAGGCAAGGCGTTTTGAGCTATGTTGTGTTATGTGCTTGATGCCTTCTCCTTAATTTTTTTGCAAATATTTAAGGGATTTTACACCGGTTTATGGATGTTTGCATGTGTAATCTTACCTCCAACTAATTATAAGGCCAGGACCAAACCTTTGTGTTTATGGGATTTTGATAATCCATCTAAGCATTTTCAGTGCTTTGCTTTGCTATAAGCTACATTAAC